ATTTACTAGTTATATCATCTGCAATCGCCTGAATCTCGAGACGCTCTTCGAACCAATCGTAGACTTTATTGAGATAGGTAAACCAAGGGGACTCCCCCTCTGAGAACCGTATATGAGAATTTCATCTCGTACAGCTCAAACAAAAAAACCAAAAAACAGGTTAAAAGAGGTATGGGATAGAAAATTGGAAACTTCTTAATCTTTTGATTCAATTTTCGCTAAAAATACGAAAGAGTAAAAGTAAGAAAGCTCTTTTTTTTTTTGTTATAATTAGAATGTCAAAAAATCAAGTAGGCTCACTTGTCTTTCTGTTGATCGTTCCAGGCCTCTTGAATCTTCTATTTCCCTATTTTTTTCTTTCATCTGTTATTTTAATTTGTATGTAATGTAGCTTTCCTTTTGTTTTCTTTATTATTGATAGGAATTTTCTTGTTAAGACCCTAGGAATCAATTGAAACCTTAAATTCATACTAGAACCACGATGATTCAATAAAACCTTCAAGCTAAGTCAAGGATTCCCTGAGTAAGAACCATTTGATCATAATTTATTCAACGAGTAGAATCGATATAATGACTAAAACTAGAAAGAAAAGTTTGTTCTTTGAGCAAAATCAAAGCAGAAACGGGAATTTGAAAGAAGAAAACTCTTTCAATTGAAAACTTTTTTCTTTGGAAAAATTTGAGGAATCCGGCCACGAGGTCTGAATATTAAGTATGAATCATAGTTCAAATACTTCGTGATATATTTCATATATTCCGTGCTCCAGATACTAGAATGAATATCCGACGGGGTAAAGCCATCTCTATCAAGACGACAGACCCACTCTCTGTACTCTCAATAGGATCAATTATAACAAGTCACACACTCATATTCCGGAAATACAGAAACACAAAAATTTCGCGGTCGAACTACCAAAAAAGAATAAGCTAAAATAAAAAGCCGAGGCCTAAATGCATCGTTTTTTGTATTTTTATTTAAAAGCTAGGGTTCTTATAAATCTAATTCAGTGAAATTCCGTCCAGTAAAACGGAAGAATTATAAATCTCCAAAATAATAGATAGGAATACCGCAAATAGAGCCATTGCGACACCCATCAAAGGAGTAGTTCCCCATCCAGGAGCTACTTTACCATATTCCGAATTCAATGGTTTCAATAAAGCCCCTACAGACGTCCGTCTTGGACCAGATCTAGAACTACCCTCAACAGTTTGTGCAGCCATAAATCCTATTTTGTATTCATTGAGATCTGTTGACTTTGTATACCATTCCGTTGTAAATAAACAATCTTATCATAGATCCATTGTGGTCTTGAAATTATATAATAATGGAAACAGCAACCCTAGTCGCCATCTCTATATCTGGATTACTTGTAAGTTTTACTGGGTACGCCTTATATACTGCTTTTGGGCAACCCTCTCAACAACTAAGAGACCCGTTCGAAGAGCACGGGGACTAGTTGAAGTAATGAGCCTCCCAATGTTGGGAGGCTCATTACTTCAATTCAGATAATGAAAAATCATTTCATTTTTTAGTTGGAACTTTAGGTGGTTCGCGAAAAAAGATAGCGAAAAAAATGATCCCTAGAGTCGAGACTAAGAGGAATGTATAAACCAATGCTTCCATAAATTTGATCGCGGTTTACAATTATAGCTTCCATACCTGTTTATTGGGGATCATCTCCCCGATTAAAGAAAAAAAATCAAAGAAAAGGCGAAAGGGCGGAGATTTAAATCCAGACTTTTTCAGTATCCTATGTAAAATCACAAAGAGAAAATAGAAGTGAGAAGCGAAAAATAACAGAGCAATGCTGCATCAGACTACTTGTCTTCTTGTAGTTGGATCTCCAAGTTTTTGGAATGCTCCAAATTCCACTTGAGCATCCAAATCTGGGTCAATACCAGCAAAAACATCTCTGAATAAGGTTCTAGCACCATGCCAAATGTGCCCGAAGAAGAAGAGCAGAGCAAAGGAAGCATGTCCAAAAGTAAACCAACCTCTTGGACTGCTACGAAAAACACCATCGGATTTCAAAGTAGCACGATCTAATTCAAAAATTTCACCCAATTGGGCACGTCTAGCATATTTTTTCACAGTCGCAGGATCACTATAACTCACCCCGTTCAGTTCGCCACCATAGAACTCAACGGTTACGCCTACTTGTTCGACACTATACTTCGATTCTGCCCTTCTAAAGGGAACATCGGCTCTAACAATTCCATCTCCGTCTACCAAAACAACTGGAAATGTTTCAAAAAAAGTAGGCATGCGACGTACAAAAAGTTCACGCCCTTCTTTATCTCTAAAGATAGGATGTCCTAACCACCCGACAGCTATTCCATCTCCGTTATCCATTGAACCCGCTCTGAATAATCCCCCTTTCGCTGGATTATTTCCGATGTAATCATAAAAAGTTAATTTTTCAGGAATTTTAGACCAAGCCTCTGATAAACTTTGATTTTCGGCTAGTCCTGCGCTAACTCTTCGATATATTTCTTGCTGAAAGTATCCCTGATCCCATTGATAACGGGTGGGACCAAATAATTCGATAGGAGTAGTTGCTGAACCATACCACATAGTTCCAGCAACAACAAAAGCTGCAAAAAAGACAGCAGCGATACTGCTGGAAAGAACGGTTTCAATATTACCCATACGTAATCCTTTATATAGACGTTGGGGCGGGCGGACACTAAGATGGAATAAGCCTGCTAATATGCCCAATGTACCTGCTGCAATATGATGAGAGGCTATTCCTCCTGGAACAAAGGGATCAAAACCTTCCACACCCCACGCGGGATTTACAGATTGTACCTTTCCAGTTAGTCCATATGGGTCGGACACCCATATTCCAGGACCATACAATCCTGTTACATGAAATGCGCCAAAGCCAAAGCAAGCCACTCCTGAGAGAAATAAATGAATTCCAAAGATCTTAGGCAAATCCAAAGAAGGTTTTCCTGTGCGTTCATCACCAAATATTTCTAGATCCCAATACACCCAATGCCAGATAGCTGCCAAGAAGCACAAGCCAGAGAACACAATATGCGCCCCGGCTACACCTTCGTAACTCCAAACCCCCGGATTCGTTATCGTCCCTCCTGTAATACTCCAACCGCCCCATGAATTGGTTATTCCTAAACGAGTCATGAAGGGTATAACGAACATACCTTGTCTCCACATTGGATCGAGAACAGGGTCGGAGGGATCAAAAACTGCTAATTCATATAGAGCCATTGAACCGGCCCAACCAGCAACCAGAGCTGTATGCATTATATGAACAGAAAGCAAACGACCGGGATCATTCAATACGACAGTATGAACACGATACCAAGGCAAACCCATGGTAATACCCCTTTATCAACAAAAAATAGACACTATGTAACTTTATTGCATTGAAAAAACTATGCTATGGACCCCCCTTTTTTTTTCAGTGGATTATCTCGGAAAAAGGGTTACTATTTGTTCTATTCTTTTAGTAAAAATGGAACAATTTTGTTCATAGGAAAAAAGAGAAGCAGATCTATTCTATACTCGATAAGTACCAATACGCAATGGGGGTTTATTCCCTTTTTGAAGAGCGCATGCATCCATATTTAGTCATCATTCAAAGTACCTATTCGTAAAAATTTTCTTTGTTTTCCTTTATTTTATGAACTTATTCTATCTATGTAGAAAATATGACGATAAAGCTAATATTATTAAAATAATAAAACCATTATTACGTTTCCACATCAAAGTGAAATAGAGTACTTAATTCCTTTTTCTTTCAGTTTATGCCTATTGGTGTTCCAAAAGTTCCTTTTCGAACTCCCGGAGAGCGAAATCCAACTTGGATTGACATATAGTGCGCCCTGTCAGATATATTGGGTCATATGGGATTTCCCCATTCTCTCCCCCGATCGAGATATCCTCTCTTTCGCCCCCAAAAAAAGCGATTGAATCATCAAAAATTTGTAACGTGAAGTGCAATGAAATGCAATTAGATCCGTTTTGTGAAGAGGTATCCAGATTAATATTAGCAATTCAAATAATTTATGGTCGACTTGGCTGGACCAATAAAATGAAGTATCCAGGCTCCGTTTAGAAAAACCCAATTGGTAATATATCTATTATTAGGACTTATAGATATCATAAACAATTCTATTTAGAAAGAAATTATGAAATAGCACTGATCCCAAACAGTTAATCAATCGAATAATAAATATAATGGATACGTCGAATATTTGGCGGAAGACATAAAAGAAATGAATTGCAAAATTGAGAAAAAATGAAAAAAAAAAAAACAAAGACGTGGTATTGGGGTCATTTGTCCTATATGTGCAAATCAAAATCGGGCGGATCCTTACTCGGAGTAGAGCATAAACCTAAAAAAACGGAAGAAGCCCATTCAGGAACAAGAAAATGGCATCGTGATTTTTGGATTGGATCTCGATGAAAAAATACATCAATGAAAAGTTAGTGCGATAAAACTGTTTTTTATATTCTAATATTTTAGGAAAACCGGCCAAACGCATCGTTCTTCAAAAATGAAAGAGAAGCCCCTTCCTTCATTAGAAGGAGTCCGCTATAAAAAAAGAAAGAGGGCTGGAAGCTACACATTGATTTTTTTTCGCAAGTTTTAGTTTTGTTGAACCGTATGCATCAAAAGGTGCCCGTACGGCTCCTAAGGGATACAATTTTATCCGAATCAACCGACTTTATCGAGAAAGATTAATTTTTTTAGGCCAAGCGATTGATAGCAATGTTTCGAATCAACTTATTGGTCTTTTTGTATATCTCAGTTCGGAGAGTGATACCAAAGATCTGTATTTGCTTATAAACTCTCCCGGCGGATGGGTAATACCTGGAATAGCCATTTATGATACTATGCAATTTGTGCGACCAGATATACAGACAATATGCATGGGATTAGCCGCCTCAATGGGGTCTTTTATCCTGGTCGGAGGAGCAATTACCAAACGTCTAGCATTCCCTCACGCTTGGCGCCAATGGGTTTTTTATTTAAGAGAAAAAAGAAGACTATGCCTTCGCCATATGAAAATATTTAAGTAATATTAGCATGGCACTTCAAATTCGATATGCAAATTTTTTATTGTTTTTCAAAATATTAGATTATGTATCGAAAGAGTAGTATGAGATAAAGGAAGGGTATTTCCGATTTTATCTTACCTATCGTAGGTCGATTTCAGCGTCACAAACTTTTTTCACACCGGCAGGTTATTAACAAAATTTATGTTATGAAAGAGTACGAAAAAAAAAAAAAAGAAACTTTGGGATTGCTGAATCACAGACGAAATAAATATATTAAAGCAACGGGGCCACCATAGTATTTTTGAACTCCTCCGAAAAAAAAAACGAAAAAAAAAGAAGGGTGGTAATTGGATCATTTACCGATCTGGGTATAATAGATCCCACATTTTCGCTTTCTTCGATGAAAGGTAAAAAAATTCCATTGTGGAGCCGTATGCAATGTGAAAAAAATGCCCGTACGGTTGTTCAATTCTATCTTTTTCTTATTTTATTCTTTATCTCTTCGCCTTGCCTCCTCGTGCGAGATACAGGAACCTTTGATTGTGTTATATTATATGATCAGGGTAATGATCCATCAACCTGCTGCCGGTTTTTATGAGGCACAAACGTCCGAACTTATCCTGGAAGCGGAAGAACTACTGAAACTGCGCGAAATCCTTACAAGGGTTTATGTACAAAGAACAGGCAAGCCCTTATGGGCTGTATCCGAAGACATGGAAAGGGATACTTTTATGTCAGCAACAGAAGCCCAAGCTTATGGAATTGTTGATTTTGTAGCGGTTGGATAAAAAATAGCAGTGATTTCGTGCAAATATACGATTTAAGATTTTATCTTCTTACTTCTTAATTACTTAATTAAGGGTTTAATATTCTATTAATATATTGAAATCGAATAAATTCATAATCATCCGGTTAGGATCAATCTAAACCAGCCCATAATGTATAATTCAGCATGCCAACTATTAAACAACTTATTAGAAACCCAAGACAGCCAATCAGAAACGTCACGAAATCCCCCGCTCTTGGGGGATGCCCTCAGCGTCGAGGAACATGTACGAGGGTGTATGTGCGACTCGTTTAAATCATGGGCTGAGACAAAACAAAAGAAAAAACAATTTTTCCAGTATCAATGATCAGTACCGGTGAGTCGGATAGAATGGAAGAACTCCATTCACTATCTAAAAAAGATGGATCTATCATATCTTTCTATTGTGTATGAAATTTATGGTTTCAATTGGTGCAAATTAAATCTTTCAATTTAAGATGAGAAAGAATTCCCCATTGGTAACAAATAGTTACCCATTAAGCGGGGGAAATCCTATTTTAAAAAGTAGAAATATTATGTTTAGAAGAACGGACTCACAAGGTCAGCTACCCAACCAATCTTCATAATTAAATACCGTTACTGTATAAGGTATATCTCATTATGAAAGACCCATTACTGGAAAATTCATGGGTAGAGCAAAAGAGTGGTAACTGTACAAGTTACCAATAAAATGAAGGAAAGGGCTCCGGTGTATAGAGAAGACCTCACCGTTTAAGAAGTAACCATAGAGACGATGGAACCCACAATTTCTTTAGCTATTTCTATTTTTTTTTCCAATGCCTAGAAAAAAGGAAAAAAGCGTGGTAGGGAAGGTTATAGTAGCAAAAGCCATTGGAATTTTTATTTTATAAATTGGAAGAATCCGTTTTGTTATTAATAGACTAGGAAGGGGGAAAAGAATAACTGAAAGAAAGGAAATCAATTAGTTATTCATTAAAGTTTCATTTACTCAATGACCAGAATTAGACGAGGATATATAGCTCGGAGACGTAGAACAAAAATGCGTTTATTTGCATCAAGTTTTCGCGGGGCTCATTCAAGACTTACTCGAACAATTATTCAACAGAAAATAAGAGCTTTGGTTTCGGCGCATCGTGATAGAGATAGGAAAAAAAGGGATTTTCGTCGTTTGTGGATCACTCGAATAAATGCAGTAATTCGCGGGGAGGGGGCATCCTATATTTATAGTAGATTAATACACAATCTGTATAAGGGGCAGTTGCTTCTTAATCGTAAAATCCTTGCACAAATAGCTATATCAAATAGGAATTGTCTTTATATGATTTCCAACGAGATCATAAAATAAGGGGATTGGAAGGAATCCGCCAAACTTTTTGAAATGGAATTCTCTGGAGAATGAACTCCGGGAAGGTAGAATAGAAATTAGTATGATAAAATCTGATAATATGATAAAGTCGTCAAAATGAGCGAACACGCCCGATAAAAAAATTTATTCCTCTTACCCGATTCTTTTTTTTCTTACGACACGAATGATTCTCGGATTTTTTGAACAAAACGTCCATCTGTTTTTGAGTTCGGATTAGAATTTTGATTCAATTGAAAAGTAAGCCTATTTTTTTCTGTTCCTAAAACCAGGAGTTCTGGTGGTTGACTCCCTTCTTTCAAATTGTTTCTCATTATTAAGAAAAGGTAACGAAGATAAAATACGAGCTTGTTTTATAGCAATAGTAATTAATCGTTGTTCTTTTAAGGTTAATCTATTCACCCGTCTAGATAATATTTTTCCTTGTTCACTAATAAATCGACTAATTAAACTCATGTTTCTATAATCAATTCGATCCCCCGATTGGATCGGGGGCAAACGCCTACGAAAAGATCGCTTGGATTTAAGAAAGAGTCGCTTGGATTTATCCATAATTTGTTTATTCCTTATCCCTAAAATACTATTTCGATCAAATCAAAAAAAAAAATTATAGAATAAATTCATAGGATTGGGTTTGTCTATATTTATTTAGTTGTTTTTATTTCAATATATGAAATAATAGAAATAGATATCTAAATTTTTTTCATGTTCCTTGAAAGGGTGACACCCAAGCACTCGGTTCGATCTATATCTATTTCTTTATCTCCCCATGAATTGTATGTTTGAAACAATACGGACAGAATTTTCTCAATTCCAATCGACTAGGTGTATTGTGTCGATTCTTTTGAGTAATATATCTGGAAATACCCGTTGATTCCTTATTAACACCGTTTCGAACACAACCGGTACATTCCAAAATAACCCTTACTCGAACGTCTTTACCCTTGGCCATGAACCTCCTTTGGGTTTTTGATTCACCCAACGTTTCTATTTTCCGATCCGAAGTGGCTAACAACTCAAAATCAAATTATGAAATAAAGATTTTGTTGCATATAGTAAATAATAAGTAATACAACAATTTCGAAAGCGATTTCTAATCGCAGTACAGTATTTCATTTAAGTATCTTGTATTGCATGATACTCTTATTCTAGTCACATTTCCCTTTTGTTTTCTTTTAACTCTATTATTAATTTGATTCTTAATTTAATTGGAGCCTTAACCCGAATTTAACTGAGGTTGAATCCACTTTTTTCTTTCTCTTTACCCCCGTATTCAATCTATCTAATTCGAAAAAAAAAAAGACGGGAAAGAGAGATTAGTCACAAATATTTGACTCTATCTCTAATCTTCTTCACCCCTTTCCATATCAATAACTAGAATGAAAAAAAGGGAAATGTCAACGCATCTGGGAAGAAACGATTGATTTCTATCAATAAACCTGCTAAAGACCCAAACCAGAGAGTACTTAGTACCGGTGCCACGGAAAGATATGTTTTAAAATCTCGCATTGAGAATCCTCCTTCTTTTTTTTTTATATTCCATATTGTAATACATTATGGTAAGAGATGTATATGTAGTTAAAGACCACTTGTATTTGTGTGTGGAATCCCCAATTCAACTTGACATGTGAAATGATTCGGTAGAGAAGATTTTCTTTTTATTAAAGCAAAAAAACGGGTCCCTTTGCGCCTGAGAATTCCCGAGAAAAATATTAATTTATTATTATATGTTATATGATATGAGACAAAGAGGAAGAAATGGCAAGATACATTTTGCATAGAAAGGAAGGAAATGGAAATAAAATAAGGATGTGGAAAACAAGACGGGTATTTTCTACAATGATACTGTAGACCAGTTGAAAGGGATGTAGCGCAGCTTGGTAGCGCGTTTGTTTTGGGTACAAAATGTCACGGGTTCAAATCCTGTCATCCCTACCTATTATTGCTCCTCGAAGCAGTAACCAGAGATACATTTTAGAGCGATTCAATTTGGACATACATAATACATAATTTTCAATTTTATGATAGTATACATATGCAAATAATATACATATGCAAGAAGTATTTATTGGGGTTGAAATTTTTTTTTGGGTTCTATACTATATAAAAAAAAGAATCCCCTTCTTTACAGTCTTTTCCGTTGTGGTAAGAAAGCGCTCTTAGTTCAGTTCGGTAGAACGTGGGTCTCCAAAACCCAATGTCGTAGGTTCAAATCCTACAGAGCGTGATTCTGCTCTTGTCTTGTTAGATCGAAAATTCCACTGAACTGAAATACAGCAATCTGAATTTGACCTTTGACCCCCCCCCAAAATTTAATTAAAGAAAGGAGGAGGTCAGTTAAAAAAAGAGATGTGAATTAATATTAATCAAAGGTCCAACTGATCACCACGCCTGTATTGTAAATATGCGGTTACGAATAATCCAGCCAAAGTAATAGGAATTAGACCTAAGACAATTCCAAATAGAAAAACTTCAATCATTTCAATTTAATTTATTTGAAAAGGGAAAAGGGGAGGTAATAACTATCCCGAAATATTACTATTAATTCGTATTGCTTAGGAATCTCAATTCCCAATAATTGGTAATTAACACGGTAAGGAACTACCAAATATATGGAATACCACAGAAGGATTTCTTTTTATGAATTATTCATTCAATTAATTTCAAATAAGTCCTATCTTACTCAGACCAATAAATAGAGCCGAGGTTAGAGTTAAAGCCGCTACTAAAAAACCGAAATAACTAGTTATAGTAGGCATGGAGGAGCTAAAGGAAATCTGTTCTTTTTATACATATGTTTAGAAAGCACTTTCCTAAGTTT